ATGGCAGTTCCAAAAAAACGTACTTCTATGTCAAAAAAACGTATTCGTAGAAATATTTGGAAGAAAAAAGGATATTTAGTTGCAGTAAAAACTTTTTCTTTAGCGAAATCGGTTTCCACCGGGCATTCAAAAAGTTTTTTTGTGCGACAAACAAATAATAAAGTCTTAGAATAATCTCAATTGATATAGCCTAAAGAACCTCAAATTTTGTAAGATGAATGTTAACTAATGTATTTTTCTGTATTGAATCTCTCAATATTACTTAGAACTCACTGCTGTGATATATAGAATAAGAGTTTTTTTTTATATTGGGTTCTAAGTATTATTTTTTTCCCTATCGCAATTGTACTTTTCTATTGTGAAAAGTACAATTGTGATAGAGATTGAAACTCTTTTGTTATATGCCTATCCCAAAACTTAATTGGTTTTGTAAATGGTATTCTAAATTCTAAATTATATGTGCAATAAAGAATATTAATACTTTAATTTTAATATACTAAGGTATCGAAATCATTAGAAAAATAACAAATTATTTGTATTTAATGATGAAATTGTGATAGATATGAAATCCTAGTTATTTGATTTTTTTCATTGAAAAAAATCAAATAAATCTTTTTCATTTGAATCCATGAAATCGGATAAATGAAAAACAAATTCTAAAAAAATAGAGAAAAAAAGACAATTCTTAGTTTTATACCTCAACCGAGAAAAAACTATGGAGTTCCAACTGTTTGGAGAAAACTTAGTTTCTAGTACATGAAAGTTGATTGTTAAAAAACCCACGACGATACTACCTAGGTAGGTATTTTATTGAGGATTCAAATATTTAAACCACAAACCAGTCTTTATTCATTGATTCTAATTAATGTTTCCTAAACTATATTGAATCCTTGAATCTCGACGATTCAACATGAATTAACTATTATTATTTCAAGTAAGCCGCCGTGGTGAAATCGGTAGACACGCTGCTCTTAGGAAGCAGTGCTAAAGCATCTCGGTTCGAGTCCGAGTGGCGGCATCTTCTAAAAGAGATACAATAGATCCTAAAATGTATTCAATTCGCGATTTCCAATTCTGTAATGGGACCCCTTTTATGATATTTGCGACTTTAGAACATATATTAACTCATATCTCTTTTTCGATCATTTCAATTGTGATTATGATTCATTTGATGACCTTATTAGTCCACAAAATTGTAGGATTACGTGATTCATCAGAAAAAGGGATGATAGCTACCTTTTTCTCTATAACAGGATTATTAGTTTCTCGTTGGATTTCTTCGGGACATTTTCCATTAAGTAATTTATACGAGTCATTAATCTTCCTTTCGTGTAGTTTCTTCATTATTCATATGATTCCCAAGATACGTAACCTTAAAAACGATTTAAGCACAATAATTGCACCAAGTACCATTTTTACTCAAGGCTTTGCCATGTCGGGTCTTTCAACTGAAATGCATCAATCCACAATATTAGTACCTGCTCTACAATCTCAGTGGTTAATGATGCACGTAAGTATGATGTTATTGAGCTATGCAGCTCTTTTATGCGGATCATTATTATCAGTCGCTCTTCTAGTCATTACATTTCGAAAAAACATCAAAATTTTTTGTAAAAGCAATAATTTATTAATTAAGTCATTTTTCTTTGGTGAGATTGAATATTTGAATGAAAAAAGAAGTGTTTTTAAAAACACTTCTTTTCCTTCATTTCGAAATTATTACAAATATCAATTAACTGAGCGTTTGGATTATTGGAGTTATCGTGTCATTAGTCTAGGGTTTACCTTTTTAACCATAGGTATTCTTTGTGGAGCAGTATGGGCTAATGAGGCATGGGGGTCCTATTGGAATTGGGACCCCAAGGAAACTTGGGCATTTATTACTTGGACCATATTCGCGATTTATTTACATACTAGAACAAATATAAATTGGAAAGGTACGAGTTCGGCACTTGTAGCTTCTATAGGATTTATTATAATTTGGATATGTTATTTTGGGATCAATCTATTAGGAATAGGTCTACATAGTTATGGTTCATTCACATAAACATCTAATTGAATAAACTACATGAAGAATACATAAGATAAAAACATCATCCCATATATAACGAAAGTTTTTATGAGTTTTTGAGAACCATTTAAATTTGAATCAAGGAATCATTCAAATTTAAATGGTTCTCAAAAACTCGAGATGTATCTAATTACAATTCTTATTCATTTTATTTCTTTTTTCATTATACAGTACAGCAAACGATTTTCAAAATATTAAATTCAAAGAATTATAAGACTTTCCTTCCGTTTCATTAATGAAACACTATCTATGATAATAATTGGATAAGATAGCGTGTACCTTGTCAACTGATAACGAGAGAACAAAATCGGGATAAATACCAATACTTATTACGGGTAGAAAGATACAGATTGAAAGAAATAGTTCTCGTAGTCCATAATCCCAAAAATTATAGTTTGGAATATTAAATAACTTGTATCCATAAAACATCTGACGTAACATAGATAATAAATAAATAGGAGTTAATATCATTCCAATTGCCATTACAAAAGTAATTAGCATTTTTGACATTAAAAGATATTTTGTACTAGTAATTAGTCCAAAAAATACTACAAATTCCGCAACAAAACCACTCATTCCTGGCAATGCAAGAGAAGCCATTGAGAAGCTACTGAACATGGTAAATGTTTTTGGCATTGGGATAGATATCCCTCCCATTTCTTCGAGATAAACAAGATGTGTTCTATCACAACTCGTTCCCGCCAAGAAAAAAAGTGCAGCACCAATAAATCCATGAGAGAGCATTTGTAAAATAGCTCCATTGAGTCCCATGTCGTTTATAGAACCAATTCCTATAATTGTGAAACCCATGTGAGATACAGAGGAATAGGCTATTCTCTTTTTTAAATTACGTTGACCAAGAGAAGTTGAAGCTGCATAGATTATTTGCATTGTTCCTATTATCACCAACCAAGGAGAAAATATAGAATGAGCGTGGGGTAGTAATTCCATATTGATCCGAATCAATCCATATGCGCCCATTTTTAATAGGATTCCAGCTAAAAGCATACATGTACTGTAATGTGCTTCTCCATGGGTATCGGGTAACCATGTATGTAGGGGTATAATCGGCAATTTGACAGCATAAGCAATAAGGAAGCCAAAATAGAATATTATTTCCAATGCCACAGGATATGATTGATTAATTAATCTTTCAAAATCTAATGTTGGTTCATTGGAACCATATAAACCCATACCTAGAACTCCTATTAAGAAAAAAATGGAACCCCCTGCAGTGTACAAAATAAACTTTGTAGCCGAGTAGAGACGTTTCTTTCCCCCCCACATGGATAAAAGTAAGTAAACAGGAATTAATTCTAACTCCCACATGATGAAAAAAAGTAAAAAGTCTCGAGAGGAAAATAATCCTATTTGACCACTGTACATTGCTAGCATCAGGAAATAGAACAACCGCGAATTTCGAGTAATTGGCCAAGCTGCTAAAGTTGCTAAAGTAGTGATAAATCCTGTCAGTAAAATGGGTCCTATGGAAAGTCCATCGATTCCTAGTCTCCAGTGGAAATCAAAAACATCTATCCATTTAGAATCTTCCTTCAATTGCATTAATGGATCATCCAATTGGAAATGATAACAGAATGCATAAGTCGTTAGAAGGAGTTCTAATAAGCATATACATATAGTATACCACCTAAACATCTTATTCCCTCTATGAGGGAATAAGAAAATTGAGGAACCCGCGAATATCGGTAAAACAACAAGTATTGTTAACCAAGGAAAATAACTCGTGATAAAGACTAGATACATTTTGACCAGAAAAGCCCGTCCTCAAAATAATATATTTTGTTGAGCACGGGCTTTTGTCGGTAAAGAGGAATCACAAATGATTCAAGTGAAGTTTTTTGTAACGTATCAATAAGATAGAGCCATGCTGCGAGTTGTTTCAGGCCCTAAATAAACACGGACACTCAAAAAATCTGTTGGGCAGGCAGATTCACATCTCTTACAACCTACACAGTCCTCGGTTCTTGGCGCGGAAGCTATTTGCTTGGCTTTACATCCGTCCCAAGGTATCATTTCCAATACATCTGTGGGGCAAGCTCGTACACATTGAGTACACCCTATACATGTATCATAAATTTTTACTGAATGTGACATTGGATCTATAAAGTACAGTTTTGAACATAAAAGATTTTCGATCTGGTCAAATCAAATTAGTAGTAAATGAATCATATATTATATATTGTAATATTGTAGACACCAGATGAAACAGTGGTTTATTAAAAACAATCAATATATTTCTTAAATCAATCTGTTTATGAGAAAAGGTCAAGACACTTTGATTTTCGTTTCAACAATTATGATGATACGAGTTGCACATGCGAATTAAAATTAATTGGCCAACAAATCGGTCATCATTATTTCAATATAAATATAAAAATGCAATTCAATAAAATGGAATTGCATTCAAATTCAATAAAAAATAGTATTTCAATTCTATTAAATATTTTTATGTGTCTTTATTTAAATTATCTATGATGATTATCACTAATTATTCAACAAATTCGATTGATTAATACGAGTTGATTTTCTGTTACGATGGATCGACGAAACAATAGCAAGTCCAATAGCTGCTTCAGCAGCTGCAATGGCTATAACAAAGATTGAGAAAATGTCTCCTTTTAATTGGCGACTATCAAATATATCAGAAAATGTTACAAGATTGATATTAACCGAATTTAGTATAAGCTCAAGACACATAAGCGCTCTAACCATGTTTCGGCTTGTGATCAATCCATAGATACCGATAGAAAATAAATAAACACTCAAAAAAAGGACATGCTCAAACATCATTGACTAACTCCTTATCAATCTCGATTCATTTCAATATGAACAACAATTCAACCGATTCAATTGATTAGAATAGAACAATTACACAACAAAAGAAGATATTGACGGTAGATAGATTTAACTCAAAATTTCTATTTATTTATTTAGAATTTAGTTAGAATTCTAAGAATTGGGAATCATTATAAGTTAAGTATTTTTATTGCTTATTGTCGAGCCATAGTAATTGCACCTATCAAGGAAACTAAAAGAATTATTGAAATGAGTTCAAATGGAAGATAAAAATCTGTTGATAAATGAATCCCAATTTGTTGAACGTTATTTATTAGGTCCTGTTCCATAATCTGGTTTGACCTTGCAGTCCAAATAATTCCATACCATGACGTATCTGGGATAGTAGTAATTAGTGAAAAAAGAATAGTTGTACAAACCATCAAAGTGACCCCATCTCCAATGGTCCAAAAATGGGAATTATTGGAATATTCTGAACCATTCATGAACATTACAGCAAATATGATCAAGATATTTATGGCTCCCACATAAATAAGGAGCTGTGCGGCAGCTACAAAATAGGAGTTCGATGAAAGATAGAATAAGGATATACAAACAAGAACCAATCCCAATGAAAAGGCAGAATAAATTGGATTGGTAAATAATACTACCCCCAGACCCCCTAATACAAGAATTGACCCCAGAAATACAACAAGAATATCATGTATTGGTCCAGGTAAATCCATTATGTATAAAATAAAAAATAAATAACTTTTTCATGACCTTACTTTAACTTTACTAAATAAATGGTCCAGGAAAGGAAAAGGGGTTACCCTATTTTTGTTTTCTTGTATATAATATTGTATATGATACATTTATAATTGAATTGAATTTGAATATGGATTAATGTAGATATAGATCAAATTATCGGGCCAACCTTACTTTATTTATATTTATCCGAAAGAAAAAAAAGAAAAAAGTAGTTGAAATTTGCTATTTTGAAATCATCACTAAAAATATATTTTTAGTTTAAATCAAAGAGTGATTCTCAACAATCATTAGTTTTTATTTGTAGTTACTGACTACCCAAAATAAAAAGCTTGGATCCTTTATATCAAAACAAAATCTTAGTAATCGGTAATTGTTCTTGAATCAAAGGGTTTATCCTTGTCTATTTTTATTTGAGTCGAATTCATAACTGTTTGAATTGTATAATCTCCAATTATTGAGATTGGTAATCGACCCAAAGCAATTTGATTATAATTCAATTCGTGACGATCATAAGTAGAAAGTTCATATTCTTCAGTCATTGATAAACAATTTGTTGGACAATACTCGACACAGTTACCACAAAATATACAAACCCCGAAATCTATACTATAATTAAGTAATTGTTTCTTTTTAATATCTCTTTCAAATCTCCAATCAACAACGGGTAGATCTATTGGGCATACACGAACACATACTTCACAAGCAATACATTTATCAAATTCAAAGTGGATTCTACCCCGGAAACGCTCTGATGTGATCGATTTTTCATAAGGATATTGAATAGTTACAGGTAAACGATTTGTGTGGGATAAGGTAATTATGAAACTTTGACCAATGTACCTTGCAGCTCGTATTGTTTGTTGACCATAATTGATGGACCCAATTACCATAGGGAACATATTGTAGATATACATGAAAAATTTGACGTTTCTTTCTCTTGTTTGATAGAGATTATGAATCTAAAATAGTGTTATCGTATTCTCTTATTTATAATGAAAGAAGTTGGGAAGAAGTTGTTAATAACAGATTACCTAGAGAAATAGGTAAAAGAAATTTCCATCCAAGATTTAATAACTGGTCCATTCTCATTCTAGGTAAAGTCCATCTTGTTGTGATAGAAATGAAGAGAAACAAATAAGCTTTAGTTAATGTAATAAGGATACCCATTGTCATTCCAAAAATGCTGGCGATTTTTTGTATTCCGAAAAGCTCAGAAATGGATATATACGGAATAGGTAAATTCCACCCACCTAAGTAAAGAGCTGTTACAAATAATGAAGAAACTAATAAATTTAGGTAAGAAGCAAGATAAAATAAACCGTATTTGATACCCGAATACTCGGTTTGATAACCTGCTACTAATTCCTCCTCCGCTTCTGGTAAATCAAAGGGCAATCTCTCACATTCGGCTAGAGAAGAAATTAGAAAAACAATAAATCCTATAGGCTGCCGCCACAGATTCCACCCCCAAAAACCATATTTTGACTGTGCTTCAACTATATCAACTGTACTTGAACTGTTAGATAATCATAGTCGATAATAACATCACTGTTCCCATCGCTATTTCAAAACCGTACGTGAGACCTCAGCTTCATACGGCTCCTCGATGGCCACAAAAAAAATGTAAGGATGGGTTCGGTATTATCACCATCTTTGGATGGATAGAATAAAGATACATCGGAAAGTCCCAAATTAGACCAATGGAATTCTGTCTGCTAGAATAAGAAAAAAAGTGCTTCCGAATTGATCTCATCCTTTACAATAAAAATTTCTCTTTGTTCGGTAATAACTTAATATTTCAATAAAATACTCCTTATATCAATCAATACAAAATAAAAAGAATTAGTCATTAGTTCATGAATCGTGATAAGAATTCAATATGTATGAATATGGATAGAGAAAAGAATAAATAGGGATCCCCTTTTTTTATTATTCATTCAATTACTACATTCCATTTCTTTTTTCCTGTTCTTCTGTCTCAGAGGAGGATACTAAAAAATAAAATAAAGAATTAATTCGTTCTTGATAGTCATTTCTTTAACCAGTGAATAGGAGCATACTCTAGATCGGAATCGTAGGGAAGTACTACTTGATCATTTCTACCAATTTCAAGTCCTTATTATGATTCGTTTTATGAAGAAATACCTCTTTTTTGATACCCTACATTATCTCCATTACTAATCCTTTGTGTACCTTGGTGTTCCTAACCGTCCACTGACTTTTGATTGATCCCCGGTATAGTAATACATATGAGACAGTAGTAGAAACTCCATACAGTTGATCTTTTGTTTGTGCCCGCTTCAAGATATGATGACTAATCAAAAAATCTTAATCTTGGGGTAAGCAGTTTACACTGCTTATTTTTACTTCAACTTTATTCTTGTACATAGGGAATGAGATTGTTTCTTCTTACTACAAATTTGTAAGCTGTTTAGTTTCACTCATATAACTATCTGGTTTAACTCATCAACCCGAATGCTGAATAAAAAAAATTAAAACATCTATTCAATACATTGAACCTCTTTCTTTTTTCTTTTATTTCTAGAAGAGAGGTTCAAAGTTCATATTCCAACGAATCACACGTAGAGATATTGATAACACACATAGAGTTAATGGTATTTCATAACTAATAGATTGAGCAGCAGCTCGTAGACCACCTAAAAAGGAATATTTATTATTCGATCCATATCCTGACATAAGAAGCCCAATAGGAGCAATACTAGAAATGGCGATCCATAAAAAAACACCTATACTGAGATCGGCTAAAACAAGACGATACCCAAAAGGAATTACTAAATAACTTAGTAGAATTGATATAACCGCTATAGACGGTCCCACACTAAACAAACGAATATCTCCTCGAGATGGGAGGAGGTCCTCTTTAAAAAGCAGTTTAGTCCCATCCGCTATAGCTTGAAGAATTCCCAACGGGCCAGCATATTCAGGCCCAATACGTTGTTGTATCGCTGCAGATATTTCTCTTTCTAACCACACAATTACTAGTACCCCCATTGTTATTCCCAATATAAGGGTCAAAATGGGTACAATCCATATTAGTCCATACACTTCTTTTAAAAATTCCGATGTATAAAAAGAATTGATAGTTTGTACTTCTGTTGTATCAATTATCATTTCAACGATCAACTTCTCCCATAATGATATCTATACTACCCAATATCGTCATGATATCAGCCAATTTCATTCTTTTAACTAGCTGAGGAAGAATTTGCAAATTGATAAAACCAGGTGGACGAATTTTCCATCTCCAGGGGAAAACACTATTATCTCCTATCAAATAAATTCCCAATTCTCCTTTTGGGGCTTCCACTCTCACATAAAGTTCTTGTTTCGACAATTCTAAATTGGGTGAAGGTTTTTTACTAATAAATCTATATTCAAAATCATTCCATTCGGAATTCTTTGCTCTATCAAAGCGTCGTACTTCTAAATTTTCATAAGGTCCTCCAGGAATTCCTTCTAGAGCTTGTTGAATAATTTTTATGGATTCCTTCATTTCACCGATTCGTACTAAATAACGAGCTAATGAATCTCCTTCTTTTTGCCATTGGACTTCCCAATCGAATTCATTGTAACACTCATAATGATCAACTTTACGAAGATCCCATTGGATTCCAGAAGCTCGTAACATCGGTCCTGATAAACCCCAATTTACAGCTTCTTCTCCACCAATAATGCCCACTCCTTCAACTCGTTCCAAAAAAATGGGATTCCACGTAATAAGTTTTTGATATTCAACAACTCCTGTTAAAGAATAATCGCAGAAATCCAAACATTTATCTATCCATCCATAAGGTAGATCAGCAACTACTCCTCCAATACGGAAATAATTATGCATCATTCGCATACCTGTGGCGGCTTCGAATAGATCATATATCAATTCCCTTTCTCTGAAAATATAGAAAAAGGGAGTCTGTGCACCGATATCCGCCATAAAAGGTCCAAGCCATAACAAATGAGAAGCTATACGGCTCAATTCCAGCATAATTACTCTGATATAGCTAGCTCTTTGAGGTACTTGAACATTTTCCAATTGTTCTGGCGCATTTACGGTTATTGCCTCTGTGAACATAGTAGCTAAATAATCCCATCGTGTTACATAAGGTAGATATTGTATAATTGTTCGATTTTCCGCTATCTTTTCCATTCCTCTGTGTAAATAGCCCAATATGGGCTCACAGTCAATAACATCTTCACCATCGAGAGTAACGATTAGTCGGAGAACACCATGCATTGATGGGTGGTGAGGCCCCATATTGACTATCATGAGATCTTTTCTTGTAACCGGTACTGTCATATCTTTTCTTCCTTAATTCATTATTCCATGAATTCCTCAAAACGAGACTCATCAAAACGAAAAATTGAATACTACTAAAAAAAATTCAAACGATTAAATTAACGAGTTTTTGGCTCTCGAATATCCAACTGACCAATTAATTTCTTATAACGTACTCTATTTTTCTTTGACAAATAAGCCAGCAACCGTTGACGTTTTCCTAGAATTTTTCGTAGACCTCTTTGTGATAAAAAATCTTTTTTGTGCAATTCCAAATGTGAAGTAAGTCCCCGTATCTTATTGGTGAAACTGAATACTTGAAATTCAACAGAACCCTTGTTTTCTTCTTTTTCTTCTTGTGGAATAATGGAAATGAATGAATTTTTGACCATAAAAAATTTTTCTATCCTTTTTCTTTCTTTTTCATGGATTTTTCCGATCAGGAAAAATAAAAAAAAATTATGCCGGTTATTTTAATCTAGTACACACAAAAATTTGGATTTATTCATATACTACTTCTTTATTTTATCCAAATCAAATTTTCAATTTGATTTGGATAGAAAGGGATAATATGTTTCTGCATTAACGAAAGAAAGGAATTTATTTCTATCTCAAAGGATTCCCCTAATTTATTTATTCCTATTTCCAATTGAATGGATACACCATTCAATCTGTATCATTTACCAAAATATAACATAGCATATGCATACATCTTTCGGCTTTCATATACCGAAAATGTCACGGAATATAGATATATATATGATATAGGAAATATACTATTAAATTAAATAATTCTAAATCGTGGATACATATGTATCCTTGACATACTGAAACGACTGCCATTATTGGTATCAAACCAATAGCGATTCATACAAGCTAAATCTTCTAATCGGTAATTGGGCCAAAGAACAAATTTGCATTTAATGAATTTATTTGTATCCGTATTAAGATGCTTGTCCTCATTCAAAAAGTTTACAGAGTTTCTTATGTTATTTTCATTGCAAAATAATGGATTTCTATTTCTATCCGTAACATTCCAATTATGGGAATTGAAACAAATTAACATTCTCAATTCTCTGCGACGTCTAGGAGATAGAATATTTTCGGGAACAAGGAAATCATAATAATTTGTGTCCCCATTCACAAGCATATTCCCATATCGTACAATGGGTTTATCCAAATTCCTCTTATCAATATATCTTTTTTTTATGCATTTTCTATTAGTTTGGTGTTTATTGTTCTCGACCAATGAAATACTTATAGTTTGATATATAATCAATTTTCCATCCCTTTTTATAGATAGACGAATTGGTTCGATAATTAATATTCCCTTTTTTATCAATTCTGTAAGAGCTAGATCTTTCTGAATTAGCATTACATCCAGATGCATCTCTCCTCTTTGAATCGAGGATATAGCAATTTCTTTTGGATTTATCAGTCTAAGTAAGAGACAATATACCTTGATATTATTGATCATTCTTTGGTTCAAGGAGTCATCCCATCTTAATTGAAAAAGGAAATATTTTTTCAGGAAGAAATCTAGTTCTGCTTCCTTGTTTTTCTTGGATTGTTTTTTCTTCTTACCTTTTTTAATGGTAATGTCTGATCTCGCATAATTCTCTTCAATATCTTTTTTTTTGTTTTCTTTTCGTAGATCTGATACAAGATTTACTTGGTCCTGTTGCTCATTTTTTTGTTGGTTGGAATTTTCTAATTTAAGATATTTTTTTTGATGAGATATCATCTGAAGATTATTTTTTCCATTTATATTGATGTTTTTATTTTGACTTTTATTTTTATAAAAATAAAAGTCAAAAAGAAGTAATTTGATTGGTATAATCCATGGTTTAATCTTATATGCATCAAAAAGTAAGACAAATTCTGGGAAGAACCAAGATTCTAGATTTGATACGGTATGATAAACTCTTTCTTGATTCATTCCCATCCAATTTAAAAAAATACTTTTTTGATTGGATGGGTTGATTTCTTGATGAATCATAAGAGAAAAAATATCTTTTTTTTTCAATTTGTTGTTGATTTTTTTTTCAGTCTTAGTATTTTTCTCAATTTTGGTACCGATATGTGTATTGGTCCAGGTCTCAATATCGATATTTTTTCTAAGACAAAAGTGGAGAATTTGACAATCAAAATATTTTCTATCTAGATTTTTATGCGTATCAATAATATATCCTTCTTCTAGATAATCACTAATAGCTGTACTTACCAATACATAAAATGATTCGGATTTTGGTTTATTGAAATTATATGGAATTTTGTGAACCCCATTTACTTGTAATCTTGACCCATAAATATAAGAATCCTCCTTATCCCCATAGTTCATATATTTATGTGATAAAAGATCATATCTGTAGTGTTTTTTCCATTTTTCTTTTTGATTTGTCAATGAATCCGCTGCATAGTAATTTTGTTTCACGTAATGAATTAATTGGTTTTTTTCTTTTTTATATGAATCCGCTTTAATTGAGTCCTTATTTTGAATCCTATAACGTTGATTGATTCTATTTCGCCATTTTTGTGGTACTAACCGCGACCATTTGGTTTGAGATAAATTGTATTGATAATGCCCCTTTAACCAGTTTTTCCATTCAATCATTCCAGACTTATGAATTTTCTTATGTCTTGAATTGTAATCAAATATTCCTCGTGTCATACAATAATTCTTTATTTTATCCTTAATAAAAGGGTAAGTCCCCTGATATTGAAGTAGAGATTTCAATTGATACTTGTTAAGTAATTGGGTTTGTGATAATTTGTAAAATACATATGCTTGGGACAAGGAGGATAAGTCATAATACATTTTTGTACTATTACTATTCGAAAAGGACTTTTTTATAGTGGAAAAAAAGTTCATTGTATTTTGATCTCTTTCATCAATTCCTTCCTGATTTGTTTGATCGTTGTAAACGGATTTATTGATTATTTTTTTTGTTGATTCAAAGAAAAGTTGGAAATAGATCCTGTGAATGGTAATCATACATAGCAAGATATCTATATATATATTTTCAATCAGAGATTTCATAAAATAATGTGATTTACGTATTAATCGTATATTTATTCTTTGGAATATCTGCCAAATATGTTTCTGTGATTTCGATCTTTTATCATCACAAGTTAGAATTATTTTTTTCTTGTCTTTTGTGATTCGTTCTATTTGATTCCTGATTGTGATTGTTCTATCAGAAAGATCTTTCATCTTTTTTTCTATGAGTGAATAATTTGTCCAATTCATGGATTGGATTTGAATGGTTGATTTGTGAATAATCTTATTATTTATTTCGGAATCTTTTCCATTTTCAGCCGTTTCATATACTTTCACCCTGCTCAATTCAAATAAGAATATTGGGTTTACTTTTTGAATTTCCTTCATTATTCGTTTTAGAACTAGAAGTATTTTAATGATCCATCTTGTTTTTTCTTTTGAAACTTTTAGAAGTAGAAATAAATCCTTTTTAACTTTTCTAACTTTTTTTTGGAGTTCTTTATAAATGGGTTCAAAAAAGGAAGGTCGTTTTCGGGGATTCCCAAAAGGGAATTCCGCTTCCATTCCCCAAACTGTTAAAAAACAAAAATTGTCTTTTTTTCCTTTTTTTTTTATTTGATCCCTAGGATGAGATCGTATTTTAGATCTTCGCCAAGGTTTCAAACAGAAAGGAAATAGAATCTTTATCTGAATACCGTCTGTTAACCAATCTTTGGGAAATTCTGTTTCTGATAATTGAACACCATTATAAGTGCATTTAACATGCATTTCTCTATTCCACTCCTTCAAATCCTCATACCATTCGGGGAATTGGAATAATAACATACGGCCAATATTTTTAGCAATTATCAATGAAGGCAATACAATGTATTTTCTAAGAAAAGATTGGGTTACTAACATCAAACCTCTTATTGCTTGAGCAAATATAATGCTATCCCAAGTTTCTGATATTACTATACGTTCATTTTCCTCTTTTTTTTCTTCGTTTTTTTTCTCTTTTTCCCTTGTCTCTTCCTCCTCAAAATCAAAATGTGAAATTTTAAATTCTGGTTCTCTCCCCAACGAATTCCTAAAAATGAGATTCATCATTTCAGAGATATAAAAAGAAGAAAAAAAAAATGTTTTGTCTATTCGATCCAAAAAAAGCGGAGAATGCACATTTGCTTGAAACATTTCCCAAATAACCGTTTTACGTCTTTGAGCACGCATGGATCCTTTGATTATATCCCGACGAAAATCCGATTGTTGCGAGTAACGTATCAAAGCCACCTCTTCTGCTTGATCACTATTATTAGTATTATTTGTAGTTGTAATAGGATTGGTATTCTGATTGTTATCAGTATAAATTACTACGCGTTTGGCTTTTCTTGAACGAATTTCATGATCTTCCTTAGATTCTTCCTCATTTTCTTCCTCCTGTGCTTCCAAATCATCAGTTAATTTGTATGACCACCGGGGAACCCTTTTACAGATTTCTTCTATTCCAATAGATTTATTTCTAATTATTGTTTGATCGTTTGGATCAGTTGTAATTACATCGAATACCCATTTTAAAGCTTTTGTTTGATTTTCTAAATCAATTCTTGTTTGCTCTCTCAATAAAGAATATTTTTTAAAATGCAAAATGGGTGCAGGCTCAAAAGGAAATTCTTTGATTGAGGTTAAGGAATTACTAATATAATTCAGTAATGATTCCCTATCAGGTGGATTCTTTTGATGTTCCAATTTTCTGGAATAATTAGAATTATTAGGAAGTAGCCCATAAATCTTATTTATCCAATTGATTTCTAGGGAATCCTCCATATCTGTAGAAGTGATTAAATCATTCATGATCATATGTGAATAGAATTTTTTTATTGTTCCACGATATGGTCCCCTCAAAAAGGGGTCATACGTTTTGGGCAAGTATTTTTGTTCGTTTTCATCATTGCATAATCTGGTCCTTTTTTCGAGCATATCTAGAGCAAGAAATCCCTTTTCTTTTTCTAGAGCTTTTGTTCGACTTATTAATTCATTGTTCAAGTTGTACTTTTTTTGCTCATTGGTATAAACCCAATAATGATACTG